AATAAGATGCCTGAAAAAAGGATTATTTTGATGTAATAAATTATGTAAATTAATATTACTCTTATTATATCATTTAGAATTAAACTAAATCTTTTAATACCAAAAATTAAAGTGCATCGTCACACCATAATATAAAAGATAAGCTAAATTAAGCTAATGGGCTCATACCTCATTTATAGAAATCAATAAATTTTCTTCTTTTAATTGATTAAAAATTGAACTAAAATAATATTTTTAATATTTATAGTAATAAGAACCATTATAGCAATATCATCAAATAACTGATTAGGAAGATGGTTAGGGTTAGAAATTAACTTAATTTCATTTATTTCATTAATATATATAAATTCAAATAATTTAACACCAGAAAGAAGAATAAAATACTTTATTATTCAAAGAATAGGATCATCAATTTTATTAATAGGGATTATTTTAAATTCATTAAAAATAAATGAAAACATAATAATTATAATAATAGGTTTATTAATAAAATTAGGAGCTGCCCCATTTCATATATGAATAATTAGAATAATAGAAAGTTTAAACTGAGCTAAATGCCTAATTTTATCAACATGACAAAAAATTGCTACACTAATATTAATAAGTTACATTATTAATCAATTAGTAATGATTAGAGTATTATTATCACTAATCATAGGAGCACTAGGAGGAATTAATCAATTATCAATTAAAAAAATAATAGCTTATTCATCAATTAATAACTTAGGATGAATTATTATAAGAATAACAATTAGAATAAAACTATGAATGAACTATTTTATTTTGTATTCAGTAATAATTACAAGATTAATAATAATATTAATAAAAACAAAAATTAATTATTTAAATCAATGTTTGTTATCCTCACATTCATCACTAAATAAATTATCAATATCAACAATTATACTTTCAATAGGAGGGTTACCCCCTATACTAGGATTTTTACCAAAATTCTTAACTATACAATCAATAGTAATTACCAAAAACTTAATAATATTAACAATTATAATCATTACATCACTAATTACACTCTACTTTTATATACAAATTTGTTTAACAATAATAACTTTAAATTCATCAAAACTAAAGTGAAACTTACTATTCACTAATAGTAAATCAATAATACTAACAATAATATGCATTATGAACATAACAGGATTTATTATTATTATCATCATAAAATCAATAATATAAAAGGATTTAAGTTAAATAAAACTATTAACCTTCAAAGTTAAATATATAATAAATATTATAAGCCTTAGAATAAACCTATTCTACTTCAGAATTGCAATCCAAAATCATTAATTGACTATAAAGCCACATGTTAAAAGAAGAATTAACTTATCTACATAAATAAATTTACAATTTATTGCTATTTCAGCCACTTTAACAATGAAAAAATGAATATTCTCTACTAATCATAAAGATATTGGGACATTATACTTTTTACTAGGAATTTGATCAGGAATAATCGGAACAACGTTAAGATTATTAATTCGAATAGAACTAGGTCAACCAGGATTTTTTATTGGAGATGACCAAATTTACAATGTAATTGTAACAGCACATGCCTTTATTATAATTTTTTTTATAGTAATACCAATTATAATTGGTGGTTTCGGAAACTGATTGGTACCAATTATAATTGGTGCTCCAGATATAGCATTCCCTCGAATAAACAATATAAGATTCTGAATATTGCCACCATCATTAACATTATTATTATCAAGAAGAATAATTGATAATGGAGTTGGTACCGGATGAACTGTTTATCCACCATTATCAAGAAACATCGCACACATAGGAGCATGTGTAGACTTAGCAATTTTCTCACTGCACTTAGCAGGAATCTCGTCAATTTTAGGAGCAGTAAATTTTATTACCACAATTATTAATATACGAAGAACAGGTATAACCTTAGATCGAACACCATTATTTGTATGAGCAGTATTAATCACTGCTATCTTATTACTTTTATCATTACCAGTCCTAGCAGGTGCAATTACAATATTATTAACAGATCGAAATATTAATACATCATTCTTTGACCCATCAGGAGGGGGTGATCCAATTCTCTACCAACATTTATTTTGATTCTTTGGTCATCCAGAAGTTTATATTTTAATTCTTCCAGGATTCGGTTTAATTTCACACATTATTAGTCAAGAAAGTGGTAAAAATGAATCATTTGGATCATTAAGAATAATCTACGCAATATCAACAATTGGTTTATTAGGATTTGTAGTATGAGCTCATCACATATTTACTGTAGGAATAGACGTTGACACACGAGCTTACTTCACTTCAGCAACAATAATTATTGCTATCCCTACAGGAATTAAAATTTTTAGATGAATAGCTACACTTTACGGAATACCAATCAATATATCAACATCAATCTTATGATCAATTGGATTTGTATTCCTATTTACAATTGGAGGGTTAACAGGAGTAATCTTGGCAAACTCATCAATCGATATTATTCTTCACGATACATATTATGTAGTAGCTCATTTTCACTATGTTTTATCAATAGGAGCAGTATTCGCCATTTTAGGAAGATTTATTCAATGATATCCGTTATTTTCAGGAATAACAATAAATTCTAAATGATTAAAAATTCAATTCCTTTTAATATTTATCGGAGTTAACATAACATTTTTCCCACAACATTTTCTAGGATTAAGAGGTATACCACGACGATATTCAGATTATCCTGACGCATATATATCATGAAATATCTTATCTTCCTTAGGAAGATTAATTTCATTCATCAGAATCATATTGTTAATATTTATTGTATGGGAAAGAATAATAGCAAAACGAAAAAGACTTTTTCCAAAAAGAATATCATCATCAATTGAATGACTACAAAAAAACCCGCCATCAGAACACTCATATAACGAATTACCAATTATAGTATCATTCTAATATGGCAGAAAAGTGCAATAAACTTAAGATTTATTAATAAGAAATTTATCTTTATTAGAAATGGCTACTTGATCTAACATTAACTTGCAAGACAGAATATCACCCTTAATAGAACAATTAATTTTTTTTAATGATCACACATTAATAATTTTAATTATAATTATTATAATTGTATCGTACATAATAATTAATATTATAAATAATAAATTTATAAATCGATACTTACTTGAAGGTCAAGTAATTGAATTAATATGAACAATTATACCAGCCATTACATTAATTTTTATTGCATTACCATCAATAAAACTTTTATACTTGATGGACGAAATAAATGAACCATCAATTTCACTAAAAACAATTGGACATCAATGATATTGATCTTATGAAATATCAGATTTCAAAAACCTAGAATTTGATTCATATATAAAAACATATGAAAAAAATGATCAATTCCGTTTATTAGACGTTGATAATCGAACAATCTTACCATTTAATACACAAATTCGACTAATAGTATGTTCAATAGACGTTATTCATTCATGAACAATCCCAAGTCTAGCAATCAAAATTGATGCAGTACCAGGACGATTAAATCAAACTAGCATAATTATATCACGACCGGGGTTAATCTTTGGTCAATGCTCAGAAATTTGTGGCACAAATCATAGATTTATGCCAATTGTAATTGAAAGAATTAATATAAAAACATTCATAAACTGATTGAAAATTTACTCATTAAGTAACTTAAATGCAAGTAATGGTCTCTTAAACCAAATTATAGTATAATAGCAAATACTCTTAATGAAAAAAATTAATTTATATAAAATATTGTTTTGTCAAATCAAAAAACTTAATTAATTAAGATTTTTTAATACCACAAATAGCACCAATATCATGAACATTATTATTTTTAATATTTATTTTATCATATTTAATATTCAACATAAATATTTACTTCATTCAAAACTTTGAAAACATGAAAAAAAAAAATAACAACATTACTAAACAAATAAATTGAAAATGATAACAAATTTATTCTCCGTATTTGACCCATCAACAGGAATAACATCATTAAACTGATCAAGAACCACATTAGGAATATTAATATTACCAACAATATTCTGACTACTACCATCACGTATCATAAAAATAAATATATTATTAATTAAAATATTAAGAAATGAATTAAAAATACTAATAAATAAAAATTCAAAAGGAAATTTATTAATATTTAATTCAATATTCATATTTATTCTATACAACAATATAATAGGGCTATTTCCATACATCTTTACTAGATCAAGACACTTAGTATTTACCTTAACAATAGCACTACCAATATGAATATCATTAATAATTTTTGGTTGACTAACAAAAACAAATAAAATGTTTTATCATTTAATTCCAATTGGTACTCCTCCAATTTTAATACCATTTATAGTATGTATTGAAACAACAAGAAACTTAATTCGACCAGGGTCACTAGCTGTACGACTAACAGCAAATATAATTGCAGGTCACTTACTAATAACCTTGTTAGGTAATATAACACTAAACTCAAGAAAAATAATTATTATAATAATCTTATCAGTACAAATAATACTAATAATATTCGAAGTAGCAGTATCAATTATTCAATCATACGTATTTACAGTATTAAGAACATTATACTCAAGAGAAATTTAATAAACTAATGAAAAAAAATCACCCCTTTCATCTGGTAAACATAAGACCATGACCAATTACAGGATCAATTGGAGTAATAACATTAACATCAGGGACAGTAATAATATTCCAAAAAACGAATTTTAGCCTGATACTAACAGGAATTATAATTATCATTATAACAATATATCAATGATGACGAGACATTACACGAGAATCAACATTTCAAGGACTTCATACATCTCAAGTAACAAAAATGATAAAAATAGGAATAATCATATTCATTATTTCAGAAATTTTATTCTTTGCATCATTTTTTTGAAGATTCTTCCATAGTAGACTTGTCCCAACAGTTGAAATCGGAATAAATTGACCCCCTAAAAGAATTAAAACATTTGACCCAATGCAAATCCCATTATTAAACACAATAATTTTACTATCTTCAGGAATTACAATTACATGAGCACACCATAGAATTCTAGAAAAAAATCACAATCAAGCAATCCAAAGAATATTTATTACAATCACTTTAGGAATTTACTTTTCGCTATTACAAGGATATGAATATTACGAAGCACCGTTTTCAATTGCAGATTCAATTTATGGGTCAACATTTTTTATAGCTACAGGATTTCACGGTTTACATGTATTAATTGGTACTACATTCATTACTATCACTATAATTCGACATATTATATTTCATTTCTCTAATATTCACCACTTTGGATTTGAAGCAGCTGCTTGATATTGACATTTCGTAGATTTAGTATGATTATTCCTTTATGTATCAATCTACTGATGAGGTAATTATTCTTTTAGTATAATAGTATATTTAACTTCCAATTAAAAGGACTGTAAATAACAGAAAGAATAATAATAAAAATTATAAATTCAAGAATATTAATTATATTGATTATTAGTATATTAATAATAATTACAATAATAATTTCAAAAAAAAGATTCATAGATCGAGAAAAATCATCACCATTTGAATGCGGTTTTGATCCAATTAATTCACCCCGAATTTCATTTTCACTACACTTTTTCCTAATAGCAGTTATTTTTCTAATTTTCGACGTAGAAATCGTATTAATTTTACCAATCACAATTATAACAAAATTCATAATTACAAAAGAATGAATAATATCAAGACTAATATTAATTATTGTGATTATTATAGGACTATATCACGAATGAAATAAAGGAATATTACAATGAAGAAATTAGGATTATATTTAATTATAATAACTGATCTGCAATTAGTAGGTGCTATTAATCTAGCTAATCTTAATAAATAGAGAAGTAATAATACAATTAGTTTCGACCTAATAATTAAGAATAAAATTTCTTCCTATTTAATTAGCTAAAGCCAAAATAAGAGGCAATTTATTGTTAATAAAAAAATTGAATAAGATTCTAGTTAAAAGGAAATAAATGAAAAATTAAGAAGCTGCTAACTATCTTAATAAGCGGTTAAATTCCGTTAATTCCTTAAATTTATGAAGTTTATTAAACATTTCATTTTCAATGAAAAAAAAGAAATATAATTATTTCTCATAAATATTTTAAAGTAAAAAATACTATCACAATATCTTCAATATTAAGCTTTAATAATTAAGCTATTAAAATAATTAAATATAAATAAAATAAATAATAACCAAAAAAAAAATCTTAATATATAAATCTTAAAATTATTAATTTGAATAAATTGATTATACTTAGAAACATAAACAATAAAATTAGATAAACCTATTGGCCCAAAATATTCACCTCACCCTTGATCTAAAACCTTAAAATAAAATAAATTAAAAGAAAAAAATACATTATTAATATAAGAAGTAGAAAAAATAGGTAAAAATCACATTGAACCCATAAAAAAAAAAGATAAAGAATAATCATTAATAAAACTAAAATTAAATAAACTCAATTCATAACCTAATCAAGAACCTATCAAAACAAAAATAATTGTTATAATCCTTAAATCAAATGGTAAGCAAATTAATCTAGGAGTTTTAAAAATTAATCAACTCATAAAAGAACCACCAAAAATTGAAAAAAAAACCATAAATAAAATTCTAAACTTTATATTCTTAGAACCATCAAAAACAGATAAATAACAAAAAGAATTCATATCACCACATATACTATAATAACTTAAACGAAAAGAATACATCACAGTTAACCCAATTCTAATTATTAACAAAAAAAAAAAAAAAAAATTTAAAATTCTCATACTTAACATTTCAATAATCAAATCCTTAGAATAAAACCCAGCTAAAAATGGAAAACCACATAAAGCTAAATTAGAAATATTTATGCAAGAACTAATAATAGGTATTTGAATAACCAAGTTACCTATAAAACGAATATCTTGATTACCTCACATACAATGAATAATAACTCCTGCACACAAAAATAATAAAGCCCTAAATAAAGCATGAACTAATAAATGAAAAAATGCTATAGTTGAAAATCCCAATATTAATACAGACATTATAAATCCTAATTGACTTAAAGTAGATAAAGCAATAATCTTCCTTAAATCAAATTCAAAATTAGCACAAATTCTAGACATAATTATAGTAAGTAAAGAAATAACAACAAAAAAATCAACAAAATAAAAATTACAAACCAAAAAATCAAAACGAATTAATAAATAAACACCAGCAGTCACTAAAGTAGAAGAATGAACTAAAGCAGAAACAGGTGTAGGTGCAGCTATTGCAGCAGGCAATCAAGAAGAAAATGGCAATTGAGCTCTCCTAGTAAAAGAAGCAATAATAATTAAAAAAATAAAAAAATAAAACTCACTCATTTTTTCCAAATAAAAAAAATAATGTCATCCTCCAAAATTTATTATTCAAGCAATAGAAATTAATAACATAACATCACCTACACGATTACTCAAAGCAGTAAGTATGCCAGCATTATAAGACTTATAATTTTGATAATAAACTACCAAACAATAAGAAACCAAACCCAACCCATCTCAACCTAATAGAATTCTAACTAAATTAGGGCTAACAATTAAAAACATTATAGACAAGATAAATAAAAAAACCAAGTAAATAAAACGCTTCTTATTAATATCATAATATATATACTCTATTCTATAACAAATTACTAAAGAAGAAATTCCCAATACAAAAGACATAAAAACCATTGATATTCAATCAATAATAAAAGATATATAAATACAACTAGAATTAATAGAAATAATCAATCACTCAAAAAAAAATATTTTATCACTAATAACTAAATAAATAAAAATAAAAAAAAATAATAAACTAAAAAATATAAGAACTAAAAATATATAAAAACCAATTCTAAACTTATAATTCATAGACTTAGAATCACAAAAGATATCTATGACACCACAAATCATAATTTTTAAATTAAAATATCCAAGTAAAATAAAATAAATATATTAACCCTTAATAAAAAAATATTTAATGGTAATCAATGAAGAATTAACAACAAATACTCACGAACATAACCACTAGAAAAACTATAATAACCAGAATAAAAATTACCATGCTGAGTATAAGAAAAAAGATAAAATCTATAACAAGCTCTTATAAAAGAAATAAATATAACAAAAAAAACAGAAAAAGAAGATCAACAAATTAATCTATTAATAATTATAATTTCACCTAATAAATTGATAGAAGGAGGTCTAGCCATATTACCAGAACAAAAAAGAAATCAAAACAAAGACATTGAAGGTATAAAACTCATTATCCCCTTATTAATAAAAAATCTTCGTCTACCTAAACGTTCATAAATAATATTAGAAAGACAAAAAAGTCCAGAAGAACATAAACCATGACCTAGTATTAAAACATAAGAACCAGAACAACCCCAAACAGATATAGTCATAATACCCATTATAACTAATCTTATATGCGAAACCGAAGAATAAGCAATTAAAGACTTTACATCTCTCTGAATAACACAAATTAAACTAATAAATATACCACCATATAAACCAATAGAAATCCAAAAATAATTGAAAAAAAAATAAAAAGAAACAATAGATATAACTCGATAAAGCCCATAACCCCCTAATTTCAACAAAACCCCGGCCAAAATCATAGAACCAGAAATAGGAGCCTCAACATGAGCCCTTGGTAATCAAAAATGAAATATAAATATAGGTAATTTAACTAAAAAAGCAAAAATTAAACCAAAATAAAGAAGAAAAAAATCACAAAAAAAAGATATATTAATTATATATATACAACTATTATTAACATCATAATAAATAAAAATAGAAACTAATAAAGGCAAAGAAGCTAATAAAGTATAAAATAATAAATAATAACCAGCATTTAAACGCTCAGGTTGATACCCCCAACCAAAAATCAAAATTAAAGTAGGGATTAAACTCGACTCGAAAAAAAAATAAAATATAAATAAATTCATAACACTAAAAGATATAAACAAAAAAATCATTAAAAACAAAATTATTATAATAAAAGAATATCTATAATTATTAAAATACTTAATAGAAAATCTAGACATAACTATCAAAGAACCAATTCAAAATCTCAAAATAATTAAACCTATAGAAATCATATCAATTCCCAAAAAATAACCTAATGAAAAAAAATCAAAATCATAATTAATTAAAAAAAATAAAAAACATGAAATAAACAAAACAGACTGAACTAACCAAAAATTGAAAAATAAAGGGATCAAAAAAAAAAAAAAAAAAAAAAACCTTAGCATATAATCAAATTGAAAGATTTCAAAAAATCATTCCCGTGGGAGCGGATTAAAGATACCAAAATTGATAAACCTATTACTCCTTCACAAACTCTAAAAGTTAAAAAAATTAATACAAAATAAAATTCATAACCAAAAATAGATAGATAATAATATAACAACAAAAATAAAGATAAAATAATAAATTCTAATCTTAGTAAACACATAAAAACATGTTTATGAACTAAACACAAACTTAGTAAACCTAAAAAATATATATAAATATATACAAACATGAATAAATTCATTAGTTTTAATAGTTTAAAATAAAAACAATGGTTTTGTAAATCATTAATAGGAAATTCCTTTAAAACTTCAGCAAGAAGATTAACTCTTTTCTTAAATTTCCAAAACCTAAATTTTTTAAAAACTACTTGCTGTATTAAATTAATAATTATTATAATATTTATATTCTCATCAACAATATTCTTAATGATAAAACACCCACTATCGTCAGGATTTATATTATTAATACAAACAATATTAGCATGCATATTAAATAGAATAAATTCATATTCATATTGATTCTCATACATCCTATTTATTATTTTTATTGGAGGGATAATAGTATTATTTATTTACATTGCAAGAATTGCATCAAATGAAAAATTTAAATTTTCTATAAAAACTTTAGTATTAATATTACTAACAATAACAATTATTATTTCAATTGACAAAAACATATTAATCAACCTTACAAACGAAACATTAACATACACAAAAAACTTAAAAATTAATAACAAAGAAATAATATCAATTATAAAAATATTTAATTATCCAATAATAATATTATCAATAATATCAATTTTATACTTACTATTAACCTTAATTGCAGTTGTAAAAATTACAGATATTGAAAAAGGACCATTACGAATAAAAAACTAATGTATAAATCATTACGGAAAAAAAAACTCCTTAATATTATTAATTCAATAATTATTGACCTACCAGCCCCAGTAAATTTATCAAGATGATGAAATTTTGGATCACTACTAGGATTATGTTTGATAATACAATTATTAACGGGTATTATATTAGCAATACATTATAATGCTAACATTGATACTGCATTCAACAGAATTAGACACATTTGTCGAGACATAAACTATGGATGAATAATTCGAACATTACACGCCAATGGAGCATCATTATTCTTTATATGTATATTCATACATATTGGACGTGGAATATACTATGGATCATATAAATTTTTATCAACATGAATAACAGGTATTATTATTATATTAACAACAATAGCTACAGCATTCCTAGGATACGTATTACCATGAGGTCAAATATCATTTTGAGGAGCTACAGTAATTACAAATTTATTATCAGCAATTCCATATATTGGAAGAATGTTAGTAAAATGAATCTGAGGAGGATATGCAGTTGATAATCCTACACTTAACCGATTCTTCACTTTACACTTCATATTACCATTTATAATTTTAGGATTAGCAGGATTGCATATTTTCTTTCTTCATCAATCAGGATCTAATAACCCCCTAGGAATTAATTCAAATAATGATAAAATCCCATTTCATCCATATTTTTCAATTAAAGACATCATAGGATTCATAATTATTATTATAATATATATAATATTAAATATAATAGAACCCTATATTTTAGGAGACCCTGATAATTTCTCACCTGCTAATCCACTTAACACCCCAACACATATTAAACCAGAATGATACTTTTTATTTGCATACGCAATTCTACGATCAATTCCCAATAAATTAGGAGGTGTAGTTGCCCTTTTAATATCAATTTTAATTTTATTATTTATTCCAATATTACAAACCAGTAAATTCCGAAGAATAACATTTTACCCTATTAGCCAAGTAATATTTTGAATAATATTATCAACAATTTTTATATTAACATGAATTGGAGGTCGACCAGTAGAAGAACCATTCACTTATACAGGAATATACCTCACTTGAGTATACTTTTTATACTTCATTTTTGAGCCCATTTCAACAAAAATATGAGATAAATTAATTACATAGTTAATTAACTTTAAAGTATATATTTTGAAAATATAATTTAAGAAAATAAATTTTCTATTAACTTTCAACAATAAATACTAAAATAAATGAATTTAATTCATTAAAAGTTAATAATAAAACACTTAAAACCCAAAAAAAATAAAAAATAATTTAAAGAAACAGGTAAATAACTTTTTCAACACATATATATAAGTTTATCATAACGATAGCGTGGTAAAGTACCACGAACCCAAATAAAAAAAAAACAAATAATTCTTACTTTTAAAAAAAATAAATAAGAATCCAAATTACAACCTAAAAAAATAATTACATATAAAACTCTCATAAAAATAATTCTACAATACTCGGCCAAAAAAATGTAAGCAAACCCTCTTGAACTATACTCAACATTAAAACCAGAAACCAATTCTGATTCACCTTCAGCAAAATCATAAGGAGAACGATTAGTTTCAGCTAAACACGAAGAAACCCAGCACATTCTTAAAGGAAAGCACAAAAAAAAAAATCAAATAAAACACTGAAAATAATAAAAATCAATAAAACTATATCTGCCAATCAAAAAAATAAATGATAATAAAATTATAGCCAATCTTACTTCATAAGAAATGGTTTGGGCAACAGCTCGTAATCCTCCAAGCAAAGAATAAATTGAACAAGAAGATCAACCAGATACTATAACTCCATATACCCCTAAACTAGTACAACACAAAAAAAACAAAACACCAAAATTAAAATCAATTAAATTAATTAAAAAAGGAAATACTAATCATAATACTAAAGAAACAAAAAATCTAAAAATAGGGCAAAAAAAATAAATCAAAAAATTAGATATATGAGGAATTATTTGTTCTTTAGAAAATAACTTAATAGCATCAGAAAAGGGCTGAAAAATACCAATTAACCCAACTTTATTAGGACCTTTTCGATACTGAATATAACCTAAAACCTTGCGCTCAAATAAAGTTAAAAAAACAACTCTTAATAACACAAATAAAATCAAAATTAAAACATTAACATAATACACGTACTAATTGTAATATTATTACATAAATAAATTCTAAATTTATTACACTTAAATCTGCCAAATTAGCCTTTAATAATAACTCAATCAAAACAAATTATTAATCAATTATACCGGTCCTTTCGTACTAAAATAATTAAAAAACTTTAAAGATAGAAACCAACCTGGCTCACGCCGGTCTGAACTCAGATCATGTAAGAATTTAAAAGTCGAACAGACTTAAACATAGAAACACTACCCCCTAATTTAATCTTAATCCAACATCGAGGTCGCAAAATTCTTTATCGATATGAACTCTACAAAAAAATTACGCTGTTATCCCTAAGGTAACTTATTCTTATAATCAATAATACTAGATCAAAAATAAACATAAATAAATGAAATAATAAAATAAAGTTAAAAACATTAATTACTTGTCACCCCAACAAAAAATCTATTCAAATTAAAAAATATAAATAAACTAAAATAATAACAAATAAACAAATTTTAAGCTCTATAGGGTCTTATCGTCACTTAAAAAAATTTAAGCTTTTTCACTCAAAAATTAAATTCAAATTAAATAATAAAGAAAGTCAATTTCTCATTCAATCATTCATTCCAGACTTCAATTAAAAGACTAATTATTATGCTACCTTTGCATGGTCAATTTACCATGGCTATTAAATTATCATCATTGAGCAGATTAGATCTTTAACATAAATTCTAAAAACCATGTTTTTGATAAACAGGTGAAAATAAATTTTTGCCGAATTCCTATAATAAACATTATAATTATACTAATAAAATCATTATTAAATAAATAAATAATTAAAACAATAATCTTAATAAAAAATAAAACCAAATAAAAAATAAAATATAAAATAAAATAAATAATTACATAATTAAATGAATGCTAATTCTAAACCTACAAAAATTATTGAATAAAAAAAATTATTACAACTAAATCAAGATTATCCCCAATTAAATAATATTAAAAAATCAAATGAAAAAAAAATAACAAAAAAACTAATTAATATAAAATTAAATTTAATCTTAAGAAACTAGATATCAACAAGAACGAATAACATATCACTACCAAAAATAAATAATCAATAATTATACAACATTAAATAACATTTAATAATTAAATCCCTCATATTCGAGAAAATAAAATAAATTAATAAAAATAAATCCTCCCTGATACAAAAGGTAAAAAAATAAATATACTTTAACAAAATAAAATAATAAACCTTTTAAGTACATATAAACTATAGAAAAAAAAATTAAATTCAAAACCTTACTAAAACAAAAACAATTAATTTTACAAAAAAAAAAATCAATAAAATCAAATAAATTATTAATCAAATTAAATTGAATCGAACAATTAAATGTATTAGTGTAAATAATAAGCCTAACCAATTAAGCCATAACTTGAATATAAATATAAAAACTTTCTAACTTCACCTTCCGGTAAAATTACTTTGTTACGACTTGTCCCAAATTAATGAGAATGACGGGCGATATGTACATAATCAAGAGCCAATAATCAAAATAAAATTACTATTTAAAATTACTATTAAATCCAATATCAAATAATTTATTACAAAACAAAATCCAAAATAAAAATAATGTAATCCATTAATCACTTAAATATAAACTGCACCTTGACCTGACATTAATCCAACTTAAAGGAATAAAGAAAATACTAATCTTATAATACATTCAATGACAGAGATATACAAGTATAATAAAAGTATAATCAATCGTGGATTATCAATTACGAAACAGATTCCTCTAAAAAGACTTAATTACCGCCAAATTCTTTGAATTTAAAGATCATAACTAATAATAATCAATCTATAAAATTTACATTTAAAATAATAGGGTATCTAATCCTAGTCTTAAAAAAAATTTCTTAGACAAACTTATGAATAAGAAAAAAAACTAATAAATAATTTCACCTAATTAATTAATAAAAATAAATCTAAAATAACAAAATACTAAAAGATAAAAACTTAATAATAAATAATTGTTTAACCGCGAATGCTGGCACAAAATTAATCATTTAAATAATCAATTAACAATATCAAACAAAAGTAAATTTTTAGAACTAAATACTGCGAATTAAAAAATAATCATTTAGAAATAATTTATACTCACAAAAATTCACATGTAAATTATTGATAGAACTAAGTTTTAAGCAAGAATCAAACTTTATTAAGTACATAAAAATTCATGGTCTTAACAAAACAATAAATATTCCTCTTCTACTTGAGGGGGAAGAGGATAGAAGTATTAATTATAAAAATATAAGAATTTAATAACAATTAAATAAATAATAAAAATAAACATTATTAGAGAACATTATTATTTATATATATATATATATTTATTAATTAATAAATTCTTATTAAACAGTTCAATTATTAATTAATTCTATCCTCTTCTACTTGAGGGGGAAGAGGATAGAAGTATTAATTATAAGAGAATAAGAACTTAATAATTATGAAATTATTTAATATATATATAAATAAGAGTCAATTCTTACCCTTGGAATTTGGATAGGGGGGGGGTCTCTCTCTCTTTTAGAAAAAAAAGTAATCATGGTTTACATATTATTATGTAAATCCATCACATTTTCGTCAAAAATAGCCCTCTAAGTAATTGTGGACCCAAATTCCAAAATGATAGTTTCACACTTAAATCGAAATTAATTGAGAATTAATAGTAATATTATTAATAAAAATCAACGTTATAAAAATTAAATGAATAAAAACAAATAATTAACAACTTATTTTTCAAATATTAAAAATTAAATTTCTAATAAATAAATAATTATTATAAATATTAGAAAATTTTTATTTAGATAAAACCAATATAAGACCATTTATAAAAACTATTCATTTTATAAAAA